GTTAATGTAGCTTAATATTAAAGCAAGGCACTGAAAATGCCTAGATGAGTACCCTCACTCCATAAACACATAGGTTTGGTCCTGACCTTTCTATTAGTTGTTAGTAAACTTACACATGCAAGAGTCCTCGCCCCAGTGAGAACGCCCTCTACACCAAACTAATGGTATAAAGGAGCTGGTATCAGGCACACTATACAAGTAGCCCATGACGCCTCGCTTAGCCACACCCCCACGGGATACAGCAGTGATAAAAATTAAGCAATAAATGAAAGTCTGACTAAGTTATACTATTAAGGACTGGTAAATCTCGTGCCAGCCACCGCGGTCATACGATTAGGCCAAACTAATAGATACTCGGCGTAAAGCGTGTTCTAGAGACCAAATAATAAGTAATGAATAAAATCAAACCTTAACTAAGCTGTAAAAAGCCTTAGATATTGTAAGATACATAACGAAAGTGATTTTAAAAAATCTGACTACACGATAGCTAAGACCCAAACTGGGATTAGATACCCCACTATGCTTAGCCCTAAACATAAAAAATTATAAACAAAATTATTCGCCAGAGTACTACTAGCAATAGCTTAAAACTCAAAGGACTTGGCGGTGCCTTATATCCTTCTAGAGGAGCCTGTTCTATAATCGATAAACCCCGATCTACCTCACCAATCTTTGCTAAATCAGCCTATATACCGCCATCTTCAGCAAACCCTAAAAAGGAAACAAAGTAAGCACAAGTATAAACATAAAAACGTTAGGTCAAGGTGTAGCTTATAGAGTGGAAAGAAATGGGCTACATTCCCCGAACCGGGGAACTAAAATTTATACGAAAACCTATGTGAAACCAAAAGTTAAAGGTGGATTTAGCAGTAAACTAAGAATAGAGTGCTTAGTTGAATATGGCCATAAGGCACGCACACACCGCCCGTCACCCTCCTCAAATAGACAGCATTATTAAGGCTATAAATAATATATAAATGCCAACCTATGAGAGGAGACAAGTCGTAACAAGGTAAGTGTACTGGAAAGTGCACTTGGATAACACAAAGTGTAGCTTAAACAAAAGCACCTAGTTTACACCTAGAAGATTTCACATAAAATGACCACTTTGAAACTAAACATAGCTCAAAACATACTACACACTACTATCCTAGTAATACTAAAACAAAACATTTACAACAACAAAAGTATAGGTGATAGAAATTCTTATGCCGACGCTATAGAGATAGTACCGCAAGGGAAAAAATGAAAGAAACTTATAAGTAAAAAACAGCAAAGCTTAACCCTTGTACCTTTCGCATAATGATTTAACTAGAAAATATTAGCAAAAAGAATTTAAGTTAAATAACCCGAAACTAGACGAGCTACCCACTAGCAGTTCAAAGAACAAACTCATCTATGTGGCAAAATAGTGAGAAGACTAATGGGTAGTGGCGACAAACCTATCGAGCCTAGTGATAGCTGGTTGTCCAGGAAAGAATTTTAGTTCTAATTTAAGCTTACCATAAAAAAAAACAAATTTAAATGTAAGCTTAAAAAATAGTCTAAAAGGGTACAGCCTTTTAGACACAGGGTACAACCTCTATTAGTGAAAAACTAAAGTATTTAAGTCACTCTAGTTGGCCTAAAAGCAGCCATCAAACAAGATAGCGTTCAAGCTCGACAACTTAAATAAAATCAATCTCAACTATAACAACGATATTCCTAATATAAAACTGGACTGTCCTATTCTTGAATAGAAGTAATAATGTTAATATGAGTAACAAGAAAAATTTTCTCCTTGCATGAGTGTATATCAGAACGAATACGCACTGATAATTAACAAATATAAACACAACCAACCAACCAAGACCTTTATATAATTGTTAGTCCAACACAGGTGTGCAACCAAGGAAAGATTAAAAGAAGTAAAAGGAACTCGGCAAACACGAACCCCGCCTGTTTACCAAAAACATCACCTCTAGCATAAAAAGTATTAGAGGCACTGCCTGCCCAGTGACTTCAGTTTAACGGCCGCGGTATCCTGACCGTGCAAAGGTAGCATAATCACTTGTTCTCTAAATAAGGACTTGTATGAACGGCTCCACGAGGGCTCTACTGTCTCTTACTTCCAATCAGTGAAATTGATCTTCCCGTGAAGAAGCGGGAATAACAAAATAAGACGAGAAGACCCTATGGAGCTTTAATTAACCAACCCATAAATTACAATAATATTCCATAGGAAACAAACCTATTTTAACTGGGTTGACAATTTAGGTTGGGGTGACCTCGGAATAAAAACTAACTCCCGAGAAAATTTAATCAAGACAAACAAGTCAAAATTATTGCATTTTATATTGATCCGTCAAAGACGATCAACGAAATAAGTTACCCTAGGGATAACAGCGCAATCCTATTTAAGAGTCCATATCGACAATTAGGGTTTACGACCTCGATGTTGGATCAGGACATCCAAATGGTGCAGCCGCTATTAATGTGTTCGTTTGTTCAACGATTAAAGTCCTACGTGATCTGAGTTCAGACCGGAGTAATCCAGGTCGGTTTCTATCTATTCCAAAGTCTCTCCCAGTACGAAAGGACAAGAGAGACAGGGCCCACTTAAAATAAGCGCCCTAACCAATTAGATGAAATAATCTCAATCTTAAACAAACATAAATTAACCCGAGAATAGGGTTTAGTTAAAGTGGCAGAGACCGGTAATTGCATAAAACTTAAGCTTTTAAAACCAGAGGTTCAACTCCTCTCTTTAACAATTTCATGTACTTTATCAACCTATTAGCAATAATTATTCCAGTCCTTTTAGCCGTAGCATTCCTAACCCTACTAGAACGGAAAGTACTAGGCTACATACAACTCCGAAAAGGACCTAATATCGTAGGCCCTTATGGCTTACTACAACCAATTGCCGACGCAGTCAAACTATTCACCAAAGAACCCCTCCAACCACTAACATCATCCCCCGTCTTATTTATTATCGCACCTACTTTAGCCCTAACCTTGGCCCTAATAATATGAGTCCCACTACCAATACCACACCCCCTAATCAATATAAACCTAAGCATGCTCTTTATACTAGCTCTATCAAGCCTAGCTGTCTATGCTATCCTATGATCAGGCTGAGCTTCAAATTCAAAATACGCACTAATTGGAGCCTTACGAGCAGTAGCCCAAACAATTTCTTACGAAGTAACCCTGGCCATCATCATCCTCTCCATTCTACTTATAAACGGCTCCTTTACACTAACTACACTAATCACAACACAAGAATACATATGATTAATAATCCCCTCATGACCCCTGGCTATAATATGATTCATCTCAACACTAGCCGAAACCAATCGGGCCCCCTTTGACCTAACAGAAGGGGAGTCAGAACTAGTATCTGGCTTCAACGTAGAATATGCAGGAGGACCTTTCGCCCTTTTTTTCCTAGCAGAATATGCAAATATTATTATAATAAACGCCCTGACAATTATTTTATTCCTGGGCGCATACCATAGCCCAATATTCTCAGAGCTCTATACCATCAACTTTGCCACCAAAGCCCTTTTATTTACTATATTTTTCCTATGAATCCGAGCATCCTATCCCCGATTCCGATATGATCAACTAATGCACCTACTATGAAAAAACTTTTTTACCTCTTACCCTAGTAATATGTATATGACATGTAACCCTGCCGATCATCCTAGCAAGCATCCCACCCCAAACATAAGAAATATGTCTGATAATAGAGTTACTTTGATAGAGTAAATCATAGGGGTTTGAACCCCCTTATTTCTAGAGTTGCAGGAATTGAACCCGCTCCTAAGAACTCAAAAATCTTCGTGCTACCTAAATTACACTATACTCTAAGTAAGGTCAGCTAAATAAGCTATCGGGCCCATACCCCGAAAATGTTGGTTTATACCCTTCCCGTACTAATCAACCCCTTAACCCTATCTCTAGTACTAACAACAATAATCTCAGGCACTTTAGTTGTTATAACAAGCTCACACTGATTTACAACTTGAGTAGGATTTGAAATAAACATATTAGCCATCATCCCACTACTAACAAAAGAACACAACCCCCGCTCTACAGAAGCAGCAACAAAATATTTCCTCACACAAGCAACAGCATCCATACTCCTTATAATAGCCGCAATCACCAACTTATTATATACCGGACATTGATCCATCATAAAACTAGTCAACCCAACAGCATCAATTATAATAACAATAGCTCTCACAATAAAACTAGGATTATCCCCATTTCACTTCTGAGTGCCAGAAGTGACCCAAGGAGTCCCACTAATATCAGGACTAATCTTACTGACATGGCAAAAACTAGCACCCCTATCAGTCCTATACACAATCACGCCACTCATTAACACAAACATCCTCTTAATTATGGCACTAATATCTATCGCAATTGGGGGCTGAGGAGGACTGAACCAAACCCAACTACGAAAAATTATAGCATACTCATCTATTGCCCACATAGGATGAATAATAGCTGTCCTGGCCTACAACCCCACCATAACACTGCTAAATCTCTATCTCTATATCCCAATAACAATCACCACCTTCATACTACTCATAATCAATTCAACAACTACAACAACCTCATTATCCCACACCTGAAACAAACTGCCGTTAATTACAACACTCATCCTGACTACCATACTATCTTTAGGGGGACTACCCCCCTTAACCGGCTTCCTGCCAAAATGAGCAATTATCCAAGAAATAACAAAAAACAGTAGTATTATCATACCTACACTAATAACCCTCCTAGCCCTACTAAACCTATACTTTTACACACGAATCACATACACTACAGCACTAACAATATTTCCAACAATAAACAACATAAAAATCAAATGACAATTCAAAACCCCAAAACAAATAATAAACCTACCCCTTATAATTACAATTTCTACCCTAATCCTCCCACTAGCACCAATAATAATAATCTTGGATTAGGAGTTTAGGTTCACCTAGACCAGAAGCCTTCAAAGCTTCCAGCAAATATAATTTATTTAACTCCTGTACCCTAAGGACTGCAAGACTTTATCCTACATCAAATGAACGCAAATCAATCACTTTAATTAAGCTAAGCCCTTTCTAGATTGATGGGATTTTAACCCATAAAATGTTAGTTAACAGCTAAAAACCCTAAACAACTGGCTTCAATCTACTTCTCCCGCCGCAAATAAAAAAAGGCGGGAGAAGCCCCGGCAGGATTGAAGCTGCTTCTTTGAATTTGCAATTCAATGTGTAATACACCACAGGACCTGGTAAAAAGAGGAGTGTCTACCTCTGTCTTTAGATTTACAGTCTAATGCCTACTCAGCCATTTTACCTATGTTCATTAATCGATGACTCTTTTCAACTAACCATAAAGATATTGGCACCCTGTACCTAATATTTGGTGCCTGAGCTGGCATAGTAGGCACTGCACTGAGCCTGCTAATCCGCGCCGAACTGGGTCAGCCAGGAGCCCTATTGGGGGATGACCAAATTTATAATGTAATTGTCACTGCCCATGCTTTTGTAATAATTTTCTTCATAGTTATGCCTATCATGATTGGAGGCTTCGGAAATTGATTAGTGCCCCTAATAATCGGTGCCCCTGATATAGCCTTTCCCCGAATAAATAACATAAGCTTCTGACTGCTCCCCCCATCTTTTCTACTACTGCTAGCCTCATCTATGGTTGAAGCAGGAGCAGGCACTGGTTGAACAGTCTACCCCCCTCTGGCGGGAAATCTTGCTCATGCAGGGGCCTCAGTCGATCTTGCTATCTTCTCCCTACACTTAGCAGGTGTGTCATCAATTCTAGGGGCAATCAACTTTATTACCACCATTATTAATATAAAACCTCCTGCGCTTTCTCAATATCAAACACCCCTATTTGTCTGATCCGTCTTAATCACAGCTGTCTTGCTTCTCCTTTCTCTTCCAGTCCTAGCCGCCGGAATTACAATACTATTAACAGACCGTAACCTTAATACCACTTTCTTTGACCCTGCCGGAGGAGGAGATCCAATCTTATACCAACACCTGTTCTGATTCTTTGGCCACCCTGAAGTATATATCCTAATCTTACCCGGATTTGGAATTATTTCTCACATTGTAACATATTACTCCGGAAAAAAAGAACCTTTCGGGTATATAGGAATGGTGTGAGCTATAATATCTATCGGCTTCCTAGGCTTTATTGTATGGGCCCATCATATATTTACAGTAGGAATAGATGTAGACACCCGGGCTTATTTTACATCAGCTACAATAATTATTGCCATTCCTACTGGGGTCAAAGTCTTTAGTTGACTGGCCACCCTTCATGGAGGTAATATTAAATGATCTCCCGCTATGCTATGGGCCCTGGGATTTATTTTTCTCTTTACAGTGGGGGGTCTAACAGGAATCGTACTTGCCAACTCTTCTCTCGACATTGTCCTTCATGATACCTACTATGTAGTAGCCCACTTCCACTATGTTCTATCTATAGGAGCAGTCTTTGCCATTATAGGTGGCTTTATCCATTGATTTCCCCTATTCTCGGGCTATACAATGAGTGCAACTTGAGCAAAAATTCATTTCCTAATCATATTCGTAGGAGTAAATATGACTTTCTTCCCACAACACTTTCTAGGACTATCAGGCATGCCACGACGCTACTCAGACTACCCAGATGCCTATACAACTTGAAATACTGTATCTTCTATAGGCTCATTCATTTCATTAACCGCTGTTATCTTAATAATTTTTATAGTGTGAGAGGCATTTGCATCCAAACGAGAAGTATTAGCAGTAGAACTACCATCAACAAATCTTGAATGACTTCACGGATGTCCTCCTCCTTACCACACTTTTGAGGAACCTACTTATGTAAATCCCAAATAATATATCTATGCTCTAAGAAAGGAAGGACTCGAACCCCCTGAAATTGGTTTCAAGCCAATACCATAACCACTATGACTTTCTCAATAAACAAGATATTAGTAAAACTTACATAACTTTGTCAAAGTTAAATTACAGGTGAAACTCCTGTATATCTTTATGGCATATCCCTTTCAACTAGGATTTCAAGATGCAACTTCCCCCATCATAGAAGAGTTACTGAGTTTTCATGATCACGCTCTAATAATTGTTTTTCTAATTAGCTCTCTTGTATTATATATTATCTCACTAATACTAACAACTAAATTAACTCATACTAGCACTATAGATGCACAAGAAGTAGAGACAATTTGAACCATCCTGCCAGCTATCATTTTAATTATAATCGCCCTGCCTTCGTTACGAATCCTCTATATAATGGATGAGATTAATAATCCTTCTGTGACCATCAAAACCCTAGGCCACCAGTGATACTGAAGCTATGAGTATACAGATTATGATGACTTAATATTTGACTCCTATATAATCCCTACTTCAGAACTAAGCCCTGGGCAGCTCCGTTTATTGGAAGTCGATAATCGAGTAGTATTGCCTGCCGAACTGACAATTCGGATGCTAATCTCATCAGAAGACGTCCTACACTCTTGAGCCGTTCCCTCGCTAGGATTAAAAACAGACGCTATTCCTGGTCGCCTAAATCAAACAACACTATTAGCCACTCGACCGGGCCTATACTACGGACAGTGCTCCGAAATTTGTGGATCCAACCATAGCTTCATACCCATTGTACTTGAAATAGTCCCTCTAAAATATTTTGAAAAATGATCATCATCAATACTATAACCTCATTAAGAAGCTAAATAGCGCTAGCCTTTTAAGTTAGAGATTGAGAGTCTAAACCTCCCCTTAATGGCATGCCACAACTAGATACATCAACTTGATTTATTACAATTATTTCAATAATCATCACATTATTTATTATGTTCCAACTAAAAATTTCAAAACATTGCTACTATTACAACCCTGAGCCTCTGGCAACTAAATCACAAAAACACCCAACCCCTTGAGAGATAAAATGAACGAAAATTTATTTGCCTCTTTCATTACCCCTACAATAATGGGCCTACCCATTGTTGTTCTTATTATTATGTTTCCAGGCATATTATTCCCCTCAACAACCCGATTAATTAACAACCGGTTAGTTTCTATCCAACAATGACTTATCCGCATGACAACTAAACAAATAATATCTATCCATAATAAAAAGGGTCAGACCTGAGCACTTATACTAATATCACTTATTATATTCATTGGCTCAACAAACCTATTAGGTCTTTTACCACATTCTTTCACCCCTACTACTCAATTATCAATAAACCTAGGTATGGCTATCCCGCTTTGAGCTGGCACAGTCATTTTGGGGTTTCGCCATAAAACAAAAGCATCTTTAGCACACTTTCTACCCCAAGGAACACCATTGCCCCTAATTCCCATACTGGTAATTATCGAGACAATTAGCTTATTTATCCAGCCGATAGCATTAGCAGTGCGACTCACAGCAAATATCACTGCGGGACACTTACTCATCCACTTAATTGGAGGGGCCACCCTAGCACTAATAAGTATTAGCATAACTACCGCTTTTATTACATTTGTAATCCTAGTTTTACTAACAGTATTAGAGTTTGCTGTCGCTCTGATTCAAGCATATGTCTTTACTCTACTAGTCAGCCTCTATCTACATGATAATGCCTAATGACCCACCAAACACATGCATATCACATAGTTAATCCAAGCCCTTGACCACTAACAGGGGCCCTATCAGCTCTTCTCTTAACATCTGGCTTAGTAATATGGTTCCACTTTAACTCTTCACTCTTACTATTACTAGGCTTAACAACCAACATGTTGACAATATACCAATGATGACGGGACATCGTACGAGAAAGTACATTTCAAGGACACCACACACCAATTGTACAAAAAGGTCTTCGCTACGGAATGATTTTATTTATTTTATCCGAAGTATTCTTTTTTTCTGGGTTTTTCTGAGCTTTCTATCACTCAAGCCTAGCTCCTACGCCAGAACTAGGAGGCTATTGACCCCCAGCAGGCATTACCCCCCTAAACCCTATAGAAGTGCCACTTCTGAACACATCCGTTTTACTGGCCTCCGGAGTGTCTATTACCTGGGCCCATCACAGCCTAATAGAGGGAAATCGCACACACATAATACAAGCACTACTAATTACTATCCTCCTGGGCCTATACTTTACATTCTTACAAGCTTCTGAATATTATGAAACACCATTTACCATCTCCGATGGTGTCTACGGATCTACCTTCTTTATAGCCACAGGATTTCACGGACTACACGTAATTATTGGCTCTACATTCCTTATTGTATGCTTTCTACGACAACTAAACTTTCACTTCACATCCAATCATCACTTCGGATTTGAAGCTGCAGCCTGATACTGACACTTTGTAGATGTCGTATGACTATTCTTATATGTCTCTATCTATTGATGAGGATCTTATTCTTTTAGTATTAATTAGTACAGCTGACTTCCAATCAGCTAGTCTTGGGAGAGCTCCAGGAAAGAATAATAAATTTTATACTAACTTTAATTATTAACACCCTACTAGCCTCGCTCCTCGTAACAATCGCATTTTGACTCCCCCAAATAAATGTATATGCCGAAAAATCAAGCCCATACGAATGTGGATTTGACCCCATAGGCTCAGCTCGTCTTCCTTTCTCAATAAAATTTTTCTTAGTAGCAATCACCTTTTTATTATTTGATCTTGAAATTGCACTATTACTACCACTTCCATGAGCCTCTCAAACTGACAAACTAACCACCATGCTATTTATATCTCTATTTCTCATCTCCCTTCTAATTATTAGCCTAGCATATGAATGAATGCAAAAAGGATTAGAATGATCAGAATATGATAATTAGTTTAATATAAAATAAATGATTTCGACTCATTAGATTATGATCAACTTCATAATTATCAACATGTCTTTAACCCACATAAACATTTTACTAGCATTCATTACATCCCTTCTAGGACTACTTATATATCGATCCCACCTAATGTCCTCGCTCCTATGCCTGGAGGGAATAATGCTATCTTTATTCGTCCTTATCACTATAACTATTCTTATTGCCCACACAACTCTGGCCAGTATAATTCCTATTATCCTGTTAGTATTTGCAGCTTGTGAAGCAGCACTCGGGCTGTCCTTACTAGTAGTTGTATCTAATACATACGGAATTGACTATGTACAAAACCTTAATCTTCTTCAATGCTAAAAATTATTATTCCTACAACAATATTAATCCCACTGACATGACTATCAAAAAGTAATATATTATGAATCAACTCAACAATTTACAGCCTGATAATTAGCATAACATGCTTGCCCCTAATAAACCAATTCTGTGACAACAGTTTAAACATATCCCTACTATTTTTCTCTGATTCGCTATCAACTCCTCTACTAATATTAACAACCTGACTCTTACCCCTTATAATCATTGCCAGCCAGTACCATATGGCCAAAGAACCCCTCGCACGAAAAAAACTATATATTACTATAATGATCCTGCTTCAGGTTTTTCTAATTATAACTTTCTCCGCCACGGAACTAATTATGTTTTATATCTTATTCGAGGCCACACTGGTGCCCACTCTTATTATAATTACTCGCTGAGGGGGACAAACAGAACGATTAAATGCCGGAATTTACTTTCTCTTCTACACCCTCGCTGGATCATTACCCCTCTTAGTCGCCCTAATTTATACTCAGACTACCCTGGGCTCACTAAATTTATTGTTGGCCCAATACTGAATTGAGCCCTCAACCCCTGTCTGAAGCGACTCACTTTTATGGCTAGCATATATACTAGCATTCATAGTAAAAATACCCCTATACGGCCTTCACCTATGACTGCCAAAAGCACATGTTGAGGCCCCAATTGCAGGTTCAATAGTACTAGCAGCCATTCTATTGAAACTAGGGGGCTATGGGATATTGCGCATCACCCTAATGCTTAGCCCCACTGCCAACTTTATAGCGTATCCATTCCTAATACTATCCCTATGAGGAATAGTCATAACGAGCTCCATCTGCTTACGCCAAACAGACTTAAAATCACTAATCGCATACTCATCTGTCAGCCATATAGCACTTGTAATTATAGCTATTCTAATTCAGAGCCCCTGAAGCTTCATGGGGGCTACTGCGCTAATAATTGCCCACGGCCTTACATCCTCCTTACTATTCTGCTTAGCAAACTCCAACTACGAACGAACCCACAGCCGAACTATGATTTTAGCTCGAGGCTTACAGATAATTCTTCCCCTAATGGCGGCCTGATGACTCCTAGCAAGTCTAACAAACTTAGCCCTACCCCCCTCTATTAACTTAATTGGAGAGCTATTCGTAACCGCATCTATGTTTTCATGGTCTAATTTTTCTATCATTCTACTGGGAATCAACATCGTTATTACCGCCCTGTATACACTCTACATACTAATTATAACTCAACGGGGCAAATATACCTACCATGTTCATAATATTAAACCCTCCTTCACTCGAGAAAATACCCTAATATCGCTTCACCTCACACCCTTACTACTGCTAATAATTAGCCCCAAAATTATTCTGGGAACCATATACTGTAAATATAGTTTAATAAAAACATTAGATTGTGAATCTAAAAATAGAAGCATAAAATTCTTATTTACCGAAAAAGAATGCAAGAACTGCTAACTCATGCCTCCGCACCTAAAAGTGCGGCTTTTTCAACTTTTAAAGGATAGTAGTTATCCATTGGTCTTAGGAACCAAAAAATTGGTGCAACTCCAAATAAAAGTTATAAACTTATTTTCCACCCTGATAATACTGTCATTAATTATCCTTACACTGCCCATCATATCTGCCACTAACAACCATTCCTACCCACAATATGCTAAAACAATAATTTTCTACTCTTTCATAGCTAGCCTACCCCCAACTATTATATTCACCCAGTCTGGCCAAGAAATAATAATCTCAAACTGATATTGAATGACAATCCAGACTATAAAGTTATCCCTTAGCTTTAAACTAGATTTCTTCTCAATAGTATTTATGCCCGTAGCCTTATTTATTACTTGATCCATTATAGAATTTTCAATATGATATATACACTCAGACCCCAATATTAACCGCTTTTTTAAATACCTATTAATATTCCTAGTAACTATACTAATTCTAGTCACAGCCAACAATATTTTCCAACTTTTTATTGGCTGAGAAGGAGTTGGTATTATGTCCTTCCTACTCATCGGTTGATGATATGGACGAGCAGATGCAAACACAGCCGCATTACAAGCAATCCTGTATAATCGCATTGGAGATATTGGTTTCATTTTGTCTATAGCATGATTTATAGTAAATTCAAACTCATGAGAGCTCCAGCAAATTTTTATACTAAACCTAAATAACACTACTCTACCACTAATAGGTCTATTACTAGCTGCTACAGGAAAATCAGCTCAATTCGGACTACATCCTTGACTACCCTCCGCCATAGAAGGGCCTACACCGGTCTCAGCCCTATTACACTCTAGCACAATAGTAGTTGCAGGAATCTTCTTACTTATCCGATTCTACCCCCTAGTAGAAAACAACAAAATAATCCAAACTCTAGCCCTATGCTTAGGCGCTATCACCACTCTTTTCACAGCTATCTGCGCCCTAACTCAAAATGACATTAAAAAAATCGTAGCCTTCTCTACCTCAAGTCAACTCGGCCTGATAATGGTAACAATTGGTATCAACCAACCACACCTAGCATTCCTTCACATTTGTACCCACGCATTCTTTAAGGCCATATTATTTTTATGCTCCGGCTCCATTATTCATAGCTTAGGCGATGAACAAGACATCCGAAAGATAGGTGGACTATTTAAATCTCTCCCCTTTACAACCACTGCCCTCATTATTGGTAGCCTTGCATTAACAGGAATGCCCTTCTTAACAGGATTCTACTCAAAAGATCTAATTATCGAGACAGCCAACACATCTTATACTAACGCCTGGGCCCTACTAATCACCCTTATCGCCACCTCCCTAACAGCTGTTTATAGCACTCGCATTATCTTCTTCGCACTGCTCGGAAAACCACGATTCCCCTCTCTCATCCTAATTAACGAAAACAACCCTTTATTAACAAACCCCATTACACGCCTATTAATCGGCAGCATTTTTGCCGGATTCCTTATTTCTAACAACATCACACCCTCAACTGTACCTCAAATAACCATACCACTATATATTAAATTAACCGCCCTATTTGTAACCCTAGCGGGCTTTGCTATAGCCCTAGAACTCAGTTATATGACCCAAAGCTTAAAATACAAACACCCCTCAACTATATTCAAATTCTCTACTATACTAGGATACTTCCCCCTCACCATACATCGCCTAAGCCCCTTAACAAGCCTGACCATAAGCCAAAAATCAGCCACCATACTCCTAGACTTAATCTGACTAGAAAATACACTACCAAAACTTATCTCTAAAATTCAACAGAATACCTCAGTCATAGTATCCAATCAAAAAGGACTAATCAAACTATACTTCCTATCCTTTTTAATTACAATAGTCCTAGCTCTAATCATTTTTAATTTCCACGTGTAATCTCTAAAATAATTACAACACCAATAAGCAAAGACCAGCCAGTAACAACCACTAACCAATTACCATAACTATACAGTGCAGCCACTCCTATAGATTCTTTAGTTACTACCTCAAAATCACCCGTATCACAAACAGCCCAATCCCCAACCTTATTAAATTCAAAAATCACCTCCAACTTCTCACCAACTAATACATATAGAACTAACAAGAACTCCATTAATAAACCAACAACAAATGACCCCAATACTACTACATTAGAAGCTCAGGCCTCAGGATACTGTTCCGTAGCTATAGCCGTTGTATACCCAAAAACTACCAACATTCCCCCTAAATAAATTAAAAATACTATTAAACCCAAAAATGAGCCATTAAAACTTACAATAATGCCACAACCAACCCCCCCGCTCGCAATCAACCCTACCCCACCATAAATAGGAGAAGGTTTAGAAGAAAACCCCACAAAGCCAACTACAAAAATAATACTTAAAATAAATACAATATAGACTATCATTATTCCTGCATGGATTATATCCACGACTAGTGACACGAAAAATCACCGTTGTATTTCAACTACAAGAACAAACAATGACCAACATTCGAAAATCTCACCCCTTAATAAAAATTATTAACAGCTCATTTATTGACCTCCCTGCCCCATCAAACATTTCATCTTGATGAAACTTTGGATCTCTCCTAGGAATTTGCTTAGCACTACAAATTTTAACAGGACTATTTCTAGCTATACACTACACATCAGACACCACAACAGCTTTTAACTCTGTCACCCATATTTGCCGAGATGTAAACTATGGTTGAGTTCTACGCTACTTGCATGCAAATGGAGCCTCCATATTTTTTATCTGCCTATATCTCCATGTAGGACGGGGCCTTTACTATGGGTCCTATATATATACAGAAACCTGAAATATCGGAGTTATTCTATTATTTGCTGTAATAGCAACAGCCTTTATAGGATATGTACTTCCATGAGGACAAATGTCTTTCTGAGGAGCAACAGTAATTACCAACCTGCTCTCTGCAATTCCGTACATTGGAACAGACCTTGTAGAATGAATCTGAGGCGGCTTCTCTGTTGACAAAGCTACTTTGACCCGATTCTTTGCCTTTCACTTTTTACTCCCATTTATTATTGCAGCCATAGTCATAGTCCACCTCCTATTTCTTCACGAAACCGGATCCAATAACCCAACAGGAATCCCCTCCAACGCTGATATAATCCCCTTCCACCCCTACTATACAATTAAAGACATTCTTGGCCTGCTATTAATAATTACAGTCCTACTCATACTAGTACTATTCTCCCCCGACCTGCTAGGAGACCCTGACAACTACACACCAGCGAACCCACTAAACACCCCTCCCCATATCAAACCGGAATGGTACTTTTTATTCGCATATGCAATTCTACGATCAATTCCAAACAAACTAGGAGGAGTGTTAGCCCTAGTACTATCAATCCTTATTCTAATTATCATTCCCCTACTCCACACCTCCAAACAACGCAGCATAACTTTTCGTCCCTTAAGCCAGTGCTTATTCTGACTATTAACAGCAGATCTATTCACTCTAACATGAATCGGAGGACAGCCCGTCGAACATCCATATGTCATCATTGGCCAACTAGCATCAATTCTTTATTTTTCTATTATCATTATCCTAATACCACTTATTAGCCTGATAGAGAACCACCTACTAAAATGAAGAGTCTATGTAGTATATTAATTATACTGGTCTTGTAAACCAGAGAAGGGGAAAAACAATTCCCCCAAAGACTCAAGAGAAAGGCTCATGCCTCACCATCAACACCCAAAGCTGATATTCTAATTAAACTATCTCCTGAAACCCCCACTTATCATGTATTCCAAAATTTTCAAGTCCCTTATTCGCATTATATCCACTTAATCATATAAACAATAACACATTCNATATATACACACACATATATATATATACNTTAACATTACATAACACATTCTATGTATAATCGTACATTAAATTATCTTCCACATGAATATTAAGCATGTACATATATATATTAACATTACATAACACATTCTATGTATAATCGTACATTAAATTATCTTCCACATGAATATTAAGCATGTACATATATATATTAACATTACATAACACATTCTATGTATAATCGTACATTAAATTATCTTCCACATGAATATTAAGCATGTACATATATATATTGATATTACATAACACATTCTATGTATAATCGTACATTAAATTATCTTCCACATGAATATTAAGCATGTACATATATATATTGATATTACATAATACATTCTATGTATAATCGTACATTAAATTATCTTCCACATGAATATTAAGCATGTACATATATATATTGATATTACATAACACATTCTATGTATAATCGTACATTAAATTATCTTCCACATGAATATTAAGCATGTACATATATATATTAACATTACATAACACATTCTATGTATAATCGTACATTAAATTATCTTCCACATGAATATTAAGCATGTACATATATATATTAACATTACATAACACATTCTATGTATAATCGTACATTAAATTATCTTCCACATGAATATTAAGCATGTACATATATATATTAACATTACATAACACATTCTATGTATAATCGTACATTAAATTATCTTCCACATGAATATTAAGCATGTACATATATATATTGATATTACATAATACATAGAATGCGTGATCGTACATACCCCATCCAGTTTAACAAACTCCAGTCACCATGACTATCCACAACCAACGTTAATCCCATGATCTACCTACCTCCGTGAAACCAACAACCCGCCTAACAAGTACCCCTCTTCTTGTCCCAGGCCCATAACATGTGGGGGTTTCTATACTGGGTCGTAAACGGCATCTGGTTCTTACTTCAGGCACATAACACTAAGACCGCCCACTCGTTCCTCTTAAATAAGACATCTCGATGGACTCATGACTAATCAGCCCATGCCGCGGCATAACTGTGGTGCCATGCCCTTGGTATTTTTAATTTTTAGGGGATGCTTGGACTCAACATTGGCCGTCAAAGGCCCCGACCCGGCACATTTAAATCCAGACGGACTTGGAATGTACACCCTAAACCCTCATAATGGTGAGGCAGGACTATAAGTCAATGATCTAAGGACATAGAATAGGTTGATCTTACAATTCTCCATGGGCTTCGGAAATTTCAGTTATTTCAAGGTGTTAAACAAGTTAATGGTATCAGGACATACGCATACGCATACGCATACGCATACGCATACGCATACGCATACGCATACGCATACGCATACGCATACGCATACGCATACGCATACGCATACGCATACGCATACGCATACGCATACGCATACGCATACGCATACGCATACGCATACGCATACGCATACGCATACGCATACGCATACGCATACGCATACGCATACGCATACGCATACGCATACGCATACGCATACGCATACGCATACGCATACGCATACGCATACGCATACGCATACGCATACGCATACGCATACGCATACGCATACGCATACGCATACGCATACGCATACGCATACGCATACGCATACGCATACGCATACGCATACGCATACCACCCACATCCACACGTACTATATTAATTTTTATTCCACAAACCCCCCTTACCCCCCGTTAAGCCTGCGTTATGGGTATTAATAAAATTTCTTGCCAAACCCCAAAAACAAGAATAATAACACCATAACATAAATAAACTTAACAGCATTTTAGAGCCAAATATTATAATCTCCACCCAGGTCGCACCCCCTTACTTTAAAGATTCGCCTTCCTTAGACAGACATCTCCCCAGATCTGTAAATATAGCCTCAAG